TATTGATGATATATAATTCCAATATGTAAGGTCTATGAGTCATCTCAGAAAAAAGCTGTGTAATAAAGCATCAATACGGATTCATCATTAAATGGATCTACTCATCGAACAAAAAATAAAGAGCTTCGAGCCAATAAAGACTAAGAATATTGACTCAAGAACTAATAGCTCCATTGTAGAATTCAGACCTAACCATTAAGTAAGAAGCGATGGGAACGATGGAACCTGTGAATTCAAAAGATTCTAGTGAAAATGGATTCGAATGATTCATTGATCGGGATGGCGGAACCTACCAGAGATCAATTCATCTATTCGGAAAAGTTATGAACTAATGATAGAACTGAAATAGAAATTGAAAGAGTAAATATTCGCCCGCGAAAACTTTATTTTCTTGGATTGCTAAATGTGGGTCAATCCAATACGATAAAGAGTAAAACAAAAGAAAGATTCGTTTTAACATTAGAAAAACCATATATATATAAATATAAGAAAAAAATAGTTATTTAATATATTTAGTTATCTATACAAACAAGATATACAAATTAATAATAGATTTGATCTAGATTAAATGAAATCCATGATTCAGTATATTACTTATTAAATACATGTATATCTTAATTATTAAATACATGTATATCTTAATTCAAATTATATTATATCTGAATTGAATTCAAAATCTTTAATTTGAATTCATTTTATTCGCGAGGAGCTGGATGAGAAGAAACTCTCATGTCCGGTTCTGTAGTAGAGATGGAATTCAAAACAAACCATCAACTATAACCCCAAAAGAACCAGATTCCGTAAACAACATAGAGGAAGAATGAAGGGAATATCTTATCGAGGTAATGATATTTGTTTTGGTAAATACGCTCTTCAGGCACTTGAACCCGCTTGGATCACATCTAGACAAATAGAAGCAGGTCGACGAGCAATGACACGAAATGCACGTCGCGGTGGAAAAATATGGGTCCGTATATTTCCAGATAAACCAGTTACAGTAAGACCTGCGGAAACACGTATGGGTTCAGGTAAGGGCTCTCCCGAATATTGGGTAGCTGTTGTTAAACCAGGTCGAATCCTTTATGAAATGGGTGGAGTAACAGAAAATATAGCTAGAAGGGCTATTTCAATAGCAGCGTCCAAAATGCCTATACGAGCTCAATTCATCATTTCGGGATAAAAAAGAAATAGGCCTTGGTTAAAAAAAAATAGCGGGGGCAGCTTTCTTTTTTTTTTTTGACAAACAATATTTATTTCTTTTTTTCTTCAACCTTTGTATTATAAAAAACAGATAAAAAAAATGATATGATTCAACCTCAGACCCATTTGAATGTAGCAGATAACAGCGGGGCTCGAGAATTGATGTGTATTCGAATCATAGGAGCTAGCAATCGTCGATATGCTCATATTGGTGACGTTATTGTTGCTGTGATCAAAGACGCAGTCCCAAACATGCCTTTAGAAAGATCAGAAGTGGTTAGAGCTGTAATTGTCCGTACTTGTAAAGAACTTAAACGTGACAACGGTATGATAATACGATATGATGACAATGCTGCAGTTGTGATTGATCAAGAAGGAAATCCAAAAGGAACTCGAGTTTTTGGTGCGATTGCCCGAGAATTGAGACAGTTCAATTTTACTAAAATAGTTTCATTAGCTCCCGAGGTATTATAAAATGAGACCACGATATGGTTATAGTGGGGTATTTATTTAAAAGAAATAGATTAAGATTAATTTAGTAGATTTTGTCTCACGTATATACCTTTCAAGATTAATATTCATAAACAAATACGTAAAAAAAAAAAAAAGAAAAACATGTTGATTATATCCAAATTTGGAGGCACCAATAATTTTAATTAATCATGGGTAGTGATACTATTGCTGACATAATAACCTCTATACGAAATGCCGATATGTGTAGAAAAAGCGTGGTTCGAGTAGCATCTACTAATATAAGCCAAAGTATTGTTAAAATACTTTTACAAGAGGGGTTTATCGAAAACGTGAGAAAACATCGAGAAAACAACAATTATTTTTTGGTTTTAACCCTACGACATAGAAGGAATAGGAAAAAGCCTTATATAAATCTTTTAAATTTAAAACGGATCAGTCGGCCGGGTCTACGAATCTATTCTAACTATCAAAGAATTCCTAGAATTTTAGGTGGGATGGGGGTTGTAATTCTTTCTACCTCTCGGGGTATAATGACAGACCGGGAGGCTCGACTAGAAAGAATAGGCGGAGAAATTTTGTGTTATATATGGTAATCCTTCTAATATCCCAATTGAATAAGAAACTTCTTATTTGTGAAAAAGAAAAGAGAAGGGGCCTATTGTCTAATAGGGTTCTTCCCCCACTAGTTGATACTTCAAGGGGGTTTTACCTGGAATGAAAGAACAAAAATGGATCCATGAAGGTTTAATTACTGAATCGCTTCCCAACGGCATGTTCCGGGTTCGTTTAGATAATGAAGATATAATTCTAGGTTATGTTTCAGGAA